ATAGATTGAATGAAATCTGATTTTAAAGAATCCCATGATTCAATCTCTTTTTTATAAAAAAAAAAAAAATGGAGTTTTATTTATTATTATTAAAACTTTTTTTCTTTTTTGCGAGGAGCTGGATGAGAAGAAATTGCTCATGTCCAGTTCTGTAGTAGAGATGTAATTGAGAAAGAGACATCAACTATAACCCGAAAAGAACCAGATTCCGTAAACAACATAGAGGAAGACTGAAAGGAATATCTTGTAGCGGCAATCGTATTTGTTTTGGCCGATATGCTCTTCAAGCACTTGAACCTGCTTGGATTACATCTAGACAAATAGAAGCCGGCCGGCGCGCAATGACACGAAATATACGACGGGGTGGAAAAATATGGGTACGTATATTTCCAGACAAACCAGTTACAGTAAGACCTACGGAAACACGCATGGGTTCGGGCAAAGGATCTCCCGAATATTGGGTAGCTGTCGTTAAACCTGGTAAAATCCTTTATGAAATGGGTGGAGTGGCCGAAAATATAGCCAGAAAGGCTATTTTAATTGCAGCATCAAAAATGCCTATAAAAACTCAATTCATTATTTCAGGATAGAAATATAGAAAACCAATAGAAAGAGGTCTTAGAAATTCAAAAACAATTGTGGATTTTCTTTTTTTGACAAACAATATTTCTTTTTTTCTTCGTCCTTTGTTGCATTGAAAGAAGAGATTCAAAAATGATTCAACCTCAGACCATTTTGAATGTAGCAGATAACAGCGGAGCCCAAAAATTGATGTGTATTCGAATCATAGGGGCCAGTAATCGCCGATATGCTCATATTGGTGACGTTATTGTTGCTGTAATCAAGGAAGCAATACCCAATACACCTCTGGAAAGATCAGAAGTGATCAGAGCTGTAATTGTACGTACTTGTAAAGAACTCAAGCGTGACAACGGTATTATAATACGATATGATGACAATGCTGCAGTTGTAATTGATCAAGAAGGAAATCCAAAAGGAACTCGAATTTTTGGAGCAATCGCCCGGGAATTGAGACAGTTAAATTTCACTAAAATCGTTTCATTAGCTCCTGAAGTATTATAAGTATAAGATGATAACTTCAATAGAATTCTCTATTTAAACGAAATTCTTGAAATTATATAGATTTGTTGTGGATTATGTCTCAAGTAGATTATATTATGTCTTATGCATATACCTTTAAATACTAATAAATCAAAAAACATGTTGATTATATCAAAATTCGGGAGAAAGAAGAATTTACGATGGGGAGGGATCCTATTGCTGAAATAATAACCTCTATACGAAATGCTGACATGAATAGAAAAGGAACGATTCGAATAGCATCAACTAACATCACCGAAACCATTGTTAAAATACTTTTACGAGAAGGTTTTATCGAGAACGTAAGAAAACATCAGGAAAGCAATAAAGACTTTTTTGTTTTAACCCTACAACATAGAAGAAATAGGAAAGGACCATATCAAACTACTTTAAATTTAAAACGGATAAGCCGACCCGGTCTACGAATCTATTCTAACTATCAAAATATTCCTAGAATATTAGGCGGGATAGGTATTGTAATTCTTTCTACTTCTCAAGGTATAATGACAGACCGAGACGCTCGACTAGAAGGAATCGGCGGAGAAATTTTGTGTTATATATGGTAATCAATCCATATTATATATATATAATATCCGAATTGTATCTGAAACCTTCTTATTTGTGAAAAAAAAAATTCAGTAATTAAACCTTCATGAATTTTTTCTCAATGATATGGTCGAGATTCCTTTGGATAATGAATATATGATTGTAGATTATGCTTTAGAAACGACCAAAAGAAGTTTTTTATACTTATACATATTATAAGTAGATAGGGTAAAAATTAAATTTCAATTGATTTAAAGTAAATCATTATGATTCAACCCCCCCGGACATATAATTGTTAAAATCCCTAACAAGGGTTAGAATAATTAAGTGGTTTTTTCAACTTCAAGATTCCTTTCAGGGGGCTCGTTTGAGGGTTCAAAAATTTCAAGAAACTTATTTTCTTCCAACGAATTCGGGATTAAGGAATAACAGCTATGAAAATAAGGGCTTCTGTTCGTAAAATTTGTGAAAAATGTAGGCTAATCCGCAGGAGGGGACGAATTATTGTAATTTGTTCCAACCCGAGACATAAACAAAGACAAGGATAATTCTTCTAGTAAAAAAAAAAGAGACTGCTAAAGCAATCTTCAATTTTAAAGAAAAGGATAAACAAATAAAATATAGAAGATCTATTTTGACATGAAATGGATATATCCATATATCTCTGACTTTTTTTTATAAAATGATAAAATATGGCAAAACCTATACCAAAAGTCGGTTCACGCAGGAATGTGCGCATTGGTTCACGTAAGGATGCACGTAGAATACCAAAAGTAGTTATTCATGTTCAAGCAAGTTTCAATAACACCATTATTACTGTTACAGATGTAAGGGGTCAGGTGATTTCTTGGTCCTCTGCCGGTACTTGTGGATTCAGGGGTACAAGAAGAGGGACGCCCTTTGCTGCTCAAATCGCAGCAGGAAATGCTATTCGAGCAGTAGTGGATCAAGGTATGCAACGAGCAGAAGTTATGATAAAAGGTCCGGGTCTCGGAAGAGATGCAGCATTACGAGCTATCCGTAGAAGTGGTTTAGTATTAAATTTTGTACGGGATGTAACTCCTATGCCACATAATGGCTGTAGACCTCCTAAAAAAAGACGTGTGTAGGAATAAAAAAAAAAGACTAAAGAGATTTCAAGAGAAATAAATAATTTAATGAGTTGATCAAAGACAAAAAGAATATTACTATGGTTCGAGAGAAAGTAAAAGTATCTACTCGGACACTACAGTGGAAGTGTGTTGAATCAAGAATAGATAGTAAACGTCTTTATTATGGACGCTTTATTCTATCTCCGCTTATGAAAGGCCAGGCCGACACAATAGGCATTGCGATGCGAAGGGCTTTGCTTGGAGAAATAGAAGGAACATGTATTACACGCGCAAAATCTGAGAAAGTACCACATGAATATTCTAGCATAGCGGGTATTCAAGAATCGGTACATGAAATTTTAATGAATTTGAAAGAAATTGTATTGAGAAGTAATCTGTATGGAACTCGCAAGGCATTTATTTGTGTCAAAGGTCCCGGATATGTAACTTCTCAAGACATCATCTTACCGCCCTCTGTGGAAATAATTGATAATACACAGCATATAGCTAGCCTAACAGAACCAATTTATTTGTGTATTGGATTACAAATTGAAAGGAATAGAGGATACGGTATAAAAACGCCAAATAACTTTCACGACAAAAGTTATCCTATAGATAATGTTGTATTCATGCCGGTTCGAAATGTAAATCATAGTATTCATTCTTATGGGAATGGTAATAAAAAACAAGAAATACTTTTTCTCGAAATATGGACAAATGGAAGTTTAACTCCTAAAGAAGCACTTCACGAAGCTTCCCGGAATTTGATTGACTTATTTATTCCTTTTCTACATGCGGAAGAGGAAAAGTCACATTTAGAGAACATTCAACACAAGGTTAGTTTACCTTTTTTTCCTTTTTATGATAAATTAACTAAACTAAGAAAAAAGAAAAAAGAAATAGCATTGAAATTTTTTTTTATTGACCAATCAGAGTTGCCTCCCAGAATCTATAATTGTCTTAAAACGTCCAATATACATACATTTTTCGACCTTTTGAATAAGAGCCAGGAAGACCTTATGAAAATTGAACATTTTCACAGAGAAGATGTAAAACAGATATTGGACATTATAGAAAAGAAGTAAAAAAGCATTTTGAAATTGATTTACAAAAAAGAATAGGTTTTCATTCAATCTTCAGCACAATCCGAATCTATATAGTCGGGCCAGAATTGAATAAATAATGTATCTAGGGAATAGTCACTTCAAAGTGAAAGTGAATTCTCCCTAGATACACACACCGTGTTATTTTACTTACAATTGACTGAATTTAATAAGCGAATCCATTTAAAATTAAAAAAGACCTAAAGTTAGGGATTTATCAATTGGCAATGTTGCTCCAATGCCCAACCACAGGGCTACTGCAGTACCAATCAAAAAGACGGTTGTTGCTACCGGACGGCGAAATGGATTTTGGAATTTATTAATATTTTCCAAAAAGGGTACTGTTAATAATCCCACAGGCACTGAAACCATTAAAAGAACACCCAATAACTTGTTAGGTACTGTACGAAGTATTTGAAATACGGGAAAAAAATACCATTCGGGTAGTATTTCCAAAGGAGTTGCAAATGGATCCGCGGGTTCACCAATCATTGAAGGTTCTAGAACGGCTAAGCCTACATTACAGGCAATAGTACCGAGAATTACTACGGGAAAAATATATAAAAGATCATTTGGCCATGCGGGTTCTCCATAATAATTATGACCCATACCTTTAGCTAATTTAGCCCTTAATACAGGATCGTTCAAATCAGGGTTTTTTGTTATTGGGATAGGTGAATTCTTATAAATCCATCCCCCGACAGAGCCGGACATGATAATTTTTAATCATCCGGCTCAAGCAAGAACCAATCGAATCAAATGGACACAAATGGATACATAATAAACTAAATCTATATCTTATCCATACTATATCTTATCCATACATATATAAATGATTCTATATTCCATCTAATTATAGATAAGAAAAAAGTTATCCGATTCAAGTTTCAAAATTTGAAACTATACATTCCAAGAAATTCAATTCTTACAGGTAAAAAAATGCTCAATACCCAAGTAGGCTTGGCTTACAAAGTTGATTATGATCAAGTGCTTTCTGGGTTGTCTCACACCTTGCCTGTGATTCGCTCTTCTCCCCCAAAAAGATCAATATTTTTCACATACAAAAGATTTACTTGTTACTAATATAGTCTAGCCTTTGCTCTTCTTTAGATCCTTTGTTTCACTCCGATAGTATATATAATAAATCGGGTCGATGCAGAGGAAATGAATGCATTTCCATACTATGTAAGAAATAATAAAAAAAGTAAAAAAAAAAGCTAAAACATATGAATTTTGATTGGGCCAAATCCCTTATTCTACTGGATCTTACGGAGCCCGTTCATGCAAGATATCGGTCAGGTCTGATCATAGAAAAGATTCTCTTCAAGTGAACCAGCCTATCCTTTGTATGGTATGGAACTTACACGGCGGTTGGAACAAAGATACATTTGGTTGTGAATTCTAATGTAGCAGAGAAAGAAATACTTCTGCACGGCTCCAATCAATAGTTCAAGTCACACACTCCCATAATCCACTTTCTCTTCGGAGAATTCCCCTCAACTATTCATGTCAAATAAATAATAGAATCTTATAGAGTTGAAAGGAAATATCCAAACACATGTCTTATTTTTTTTTTTTTTAATAATCCATATTTGTAGCAATGAAATACTATATATATATATATATTCCTCCTCCAACTAATAAGATAAATAATAAATTCAAAATATCTATGATCTGATCTATATTCTTTATAAAGGACCAGAAATGCCTTGCTTACGTATCATTAAGAAATGCATTAACATAAATACGGCAGTAAGAAGAGGTAATACAAAAGTGTGTAAACTATAAAAACGGGTCAAAGTGGATTGTCCTACACTAGCACTTCCACGTAATAACTCTACCAAAGGCGATCCTATTACTGGAATAGCGTCCGGTACGCCTGTTACAATTTTAACTGCCCAATAGCCAATTTGGTCCCGAGGTAGAGAATAACCTGTTACACCAAAAGATGCCGTCAATACACCCAGAACTACGCCCGTAATCCAAGTTAATTCCCGAGGTTTTTTAAAACCACCCGTGAGATAAACACGAAATACGTGCAGGATCATCATTAAGACCATCATACTTGCCGACCATCGATGAACCGATCGGATTAACCAACCAAAGTTAGCTTCAGTCATTATGTATTGAACAGAAGCAAAGGCCTCAGTCACAGTTGGACGATAGTAAAAAGTCATAGCAAACCCTGTAGCTACTTGTACTAAAAAACAAGTAAGCGTAATTCCTCCTAGACAATAAAATATGTTAACATGAGGAGGAACATATTTACTAGTTATATCATCTGCAATCGCCTGAATCTCGAGACGTTCTTCGAACCAATCATAGACTTTATTGAGATAGGTAAACCAAGAACGAGGACTCCCCCTCTTAGAACCGTATATGAGAATTTCATCTCGTACGGCTCAAAAAAAAAAAACACCCCAATACTGGCTGACGGAAAGGAAGACAGAATTGAAAGTTTGAAACTTCTTCACCCTTTCATTCAATCTTTTTTATCTAAAGAAAAGATACAAACAAGTAAAAATAGCCCTTCTTTTCTTTGTAATTAGAATGCCAAAAACTCAAGTCGGCGCATTCGTCTTTATGTTGATCATTACAGGCCTCTTGAATCTTCTCTTTACCTACCTAATTTCTTTTTCTTTGCTTTGATTTATTATTGGAATATCACTTTTTTTCTTTATTAGTGATTATTGACTTTATTATTGATAGGCATTATCTTGTTAAGACCCTATGAATCAATTGAAACCCCAGATTCATACTAGAACCACGAAAATTCAATAAAAAAATCTTGAAACTAAGCACAAAGATTCCCTGAGTAAGAACCGTTGAATCATCAACTTATTTAATGATTAGATAGAACAATAGAAAGAAAGCTTTGTCCTTTGATCAAAATAAACATAAAGAAATTAGAATTTGAAAGAATAAAAAATCTTTCTATTTAGAATTCATTTTCTTTGAATTTTTTTTTTTTAGTCCGGCTGCGAGGTTTGGTTTGAATATTAAATATGAATCGTAGTTCGAACACTTCGTGATCTATTTCATATATTCCGTGCTCCAGATACTAAAATGAATATTCGACGGGCTAAAACGATCTCTATCAAGACGACAGATCCCTTTTTCTGTACTATCAATAGGATCAATTATAACAAGTCGCACACTCATATTCCGGAAATACAGAAAAAAAAAGAAATTTTGCGGTCGAACTGCCAAAAAACATGGGCTAAAATACGAGACCTATTCGCTTTTTTTTTGATTGAAAAACTCGGGCTTCGCAGTTCTTGTGAATCTAATTCATCGCAATTCCATCCAGCAAAACAGAAGAATTATAAATCTCCAAAATAATAGATAGGAATACTGCAAATAGAGCCATTGCAATACCCATCAAAGGAGTCGTTCCCCATCCAGGGGCCACTTTACCATATTCCGAATTCAATGGTTTCAAAAAAGACCCTATAGTAGTTGGCTTTGGCCTTGGATTAAATCTAGAACTACCCTCAACAGTTTGTGTAGCCATAATAAATCTTATTTTGTATTCAATGAGATCTGTTGACTTTGTATACCATTCCGTTGTAAATAAACGATCTTATCATAGATCCATTGTGGTCTTGAAATTTTATAATAATGGAACCAGCAACCTTAGTCGCCATTTCTATATCTGGTTTACTTGTAAGTTTTACTGGGTACGCCTTATATACTGCCTTTGGGCAACCCTCTCAACAACTAAGAGATCCATTCGAGGAACACGGGGACTAGTTAAAATAATGAGCCTCAAAATAGAATATTTTGAGGCTCATTACTTTAACTGAGGGAATGAAAAATCATTTCATTTTTTAGTTGGAACTTTAGGCGGTTCTCGAAAAAAGATAGCGAAAAAAATGATCCCTAGAGTCGATACTAAAAGAAATGTATAAACCAATGCTTCCATAAATTCGATTGTGGTTTACAATTATAGCTTCCATGCCTGTTTATTTTGGATCATCTCCTGGAGAAAAAGCGGGGATAAAAAGGTAGTGATTGAAATCAAGATTTTTCCAGCAACCTAAGCCTATGTCAAATCACAAACAGAAAAGAAAAAATAGAAGCCAAAATGACAAAGCAATCTTGAATCAAACTACTTGTCTTCTTGTAGTTGGATCTCCAAGTTTTTGGAATGCTCCAAATTCTACTTGAGCATCCAAATCCGGATCAATACCAGCAAAAACATCTCTGAACAGGGTTCTAGCACCATGCCAAATGTGCCCGAAAAAGAAGAGCAGAGCAAACGAGGCATGTCCAAAAGTAAACCAACCTCTTGGACTGCTACGAAAAACACCATCAGATTTCAAAGTAGCACGATCTAATTCAAAAATTTCACCCAATTGAGCACGTCTAGCATATTTTTTCACAGTAGCAGGATCGCTATAACTTATGCCATTAAGTTCGCCACCATAGAACTCAACAGTTACACCTACTTGTTCAACACTATACTTTGATTCTGCCCTTCTAAAAGGGACATCGGCTCTAACAATTCCATCTCCGTCTACCAAAACAACCGGAAATGTTTCAAAAAAAGTAGGCATACGACGAACAAAAAGTTCACGCCCTTCTTTATCTCTAAAGATAGGGTGTCCTAACCACCCAACGGCTATCCCATCCCCGTTGTCCATTGAACCCGCCCTGAATAATCCCCCTTTCGCCGGATTATTGCCAATGTAATCATAAAAAGCCAACTTTTCGGGAATTTTAGACCAAGCTTCGGATAAAGTTTGATTTTCGGCTAGCCCAGCACTAACCCTTCGATATATTTCTTGCTGGAAGTATCCCTGATCCCATTGATAACGAGTAGGACCAAATAATTCGATGGGAGTCGTTGATGAACCATACCACATAGTTCCAGCAACAACAAAAGCCGCAAAAAAGACAGCAGCGATACTACTGGAAAGGACGGTTTCAATATTTCCCATACGTAATCCTTTGTATAAACGTTGGGGCGGGCGAACACTAAGATGGAATAAGCCCGCTAATATGCCCAATGTCCCCGCTGCAATATGATGAGAGGCTATTCCTCCCGGAACAAAAGGATCAAAACCTTCCACACCCCATGCTGGATTTACAGGTTGTACCTTTCCAGTTAGCCCATAAGGATCGGACACCCATATTCCAGGACCATATAATCCTGTTACATGAAATGCGCCAAAACCAAAACAAGCCACTCCTGAGAGAAATAAATGAATTCCAAAGATCTTGGGCAAATCCAAAGAAGGTTTTCCTGTGCGCTCATCGCTAAAAATTTCCAGATCCCAATACACCCAATGCCAAATAGCTGCCAAGAAGCACAAGCCAGAAAACACAATATGTGCTCCGGCTACACCTTCGTAACTCCAAATACCCGAATTGGTTATAGTCCCCCCTGTAATACTCCAACCGCCCCATGAATTGGTTATTCCTAAACGAGTCATGAAGGGGATAACAAACATACCCTGTCTCCACATTGGATCAAGAACGGGGTCAGAAGGATCAAAAACTGCTAATTCATATAGAGCCATCGAACCGGCCCAACCAGCAACCAGGGCTGTGTGCATTATATGAACAGAAAGCAAACGGCCAGGATCATTCAATACGACGGTATGAACACGATACCAAGGCAAACCCATGGAAATACCCCTTTATCAACGAAAAATAGACACTCTGTAACTTTATTGCATTGGAATAGGCTACGTACCTCCCCCTCGGTGGACTATTTCGGAGAAAAGATTACGCTTTGTTCGATATTTAATTTACTAAATAATGTAATGGAAGAGTCTGGTTCAGAAGAAGAAAAAGAGAAGCAGATCTATTCTATATCCGATAAGTATCAATACGCAATGGGGGTTAATCTCATTTTCTATGAACGAATGTGCCCATATTTGTTCATCATTCAAAGGGCACATTCGTAAGAATTCTTTTTCATTCATTCTGTTTTCTTTTTTTTTATGACCTTGACTATTATTCAATCTATGTATAAAATAAAAATAGGATTAAAATAAAAAATAGGATAAACTAAAGACCAATGGTATTAAGACAATAAATCCATTGTTACGCTTCCATATCAAAGTGAAATTGAGTATTTAATTCTTTTTTCTTTTAGTTTATGCCGCTTGGTATGCCAAAAGTACCTTTCAGAATGCCTGAAGACGAAGATGCATCTTGGGTTGATTTATACAACGGACTTTATCAACAAAGAAATCTTTTTTTATTCCAAGATGTTGGGAGCGAGATCTCGAATCAACTTGTTTCTCTTATGTTGTATCTTGGTGGGGAGTTTGATACCAGAGATATCTTTTTGTTTATAAACTCTTCTGGTGGATCTGTAGTTCCCGGACTAGTTCTTTACGATACTATGCAATGCTTAAATGTGTCTACAACGTGCGTGTCATTGGCCGCTTCAGTGGCATCCTTTATCTTAGTCGGAGGAAAACGTTCCAAACGTACGGCATTCCCTCACGCTAGGGTAATGATGCATCAACCCGCTTCCGCTTATTGTGACGAAAAAACGGGACAATATACCATGGAAACTGACGAACTAATACGCATTCGCAACAGCATCATAACGGCTTATGTAGACCAAACGGGCCAGAGCATGTTTGCTATATGGCGCGACCTGGAAAGAGATAGTTTTATGTCAGCAACAGAAGCCAAAGATCATGGAATTGTTGATAATATCGGATAATGTCATTGTCAGAATAGCATCGATTTAACGCAAATTCACAATTGAAAGTTAAGTGATTTAACCCCCTTCCTTATCTTATTCCTTCTTTCTTAACTTTTCTTAACCACTTCAGTTAAGAAAAGTTAACCTTAAGGTAAGGTAAGGGGTTAATATTCTATTTCTATATAATATTCAACATCAAAAGAAGGAATTTAGAATTTCATCCGGTTAGGATCGATCTAAACCAGCCCATTATGTATATGGTTTAGCATGCCAACTATTAAACAACTTATTAGAAAGGCAAGACAGCCAATCAGAAATGCCACGAAATCCCCTGCTCTTGGGGGATGTCCTCAACGTCGAGGAACATGTACTAGGGTGTATGTGCGACTCGTTCCGATCATGAGCTGAAACAAAAGTCAACCCTTTCTTTTTCAGTATCAATGATCAGTACCAGTAAATACTTCTCTTCACTATCTAAAAAATAAAAAAGATAGATTTAACATATCTTACTGTGTACCAAATTTATGGTTTCCATTGGTGCAAATCCAATCACTTCCATTTGTAATTTAAGATGAAAAAAAAGTATCCATTGGTAGCAAATGCTTATCCATTAAGCGGTTAAAATCCTATTTGAAAAGGGAAAAAATTATGCTTCCAAGAACGGACTAAGAGGGTCAGCTACCCAACTCATTTTCATAATTGAATACCGTTACTGTATAAGATAGGTCTCTGATTGTGAAAGATCTATTATTGGACATGGGGGGTAGAGCCAAAAAGTGTGAATTGTACAAGTTACCCATAGCATTCATTGATTAAATGAAGTAAGGAGCTCCGGTGTATAGAGAGGACCTCACCGTTTAAGAAGTAACCATAGAGACGATGGAACCCACTAGTTAGCCATTTCTATTTACTACTCTTTGAGTGATTATGCTTTTTTTATACCTAATATTTAAGTTCTTATTTATAGGCAAAATAAAATGCCTAAAAAAGGCAAAAACTCGTGGTCGGGACGGTTATAGTAGCAAAAGCCATTGGAATTTTTATTTTATACATTGGAAGAATCCGTTTTGTTATTAATAGACTAGTAAAGGGAAAAAGAATAACCGAAAGAAAGAATGAGTTATTCATCAAAGTTTCTTTTCTTCAATGACCAGAATTAAACGAGGATATATAGCTCGGAGACGTCGAACAAAAATGCGTTTCTTTGTATCAGGTTTTCGAGGGGCTCATTCAAAAGTGACTCAAACTATTATTCAACAAAGAATAAGAGCTTTGTTTTCGGCGCATCGGGATAGAGGTAGGAAAAAAAGAGATTTTCGTCGTTTGTGGATCACTCGAATAAATGCAGCAATTCGCGCGGAATCGGTATCCTATAGGTATAGTACACTACTACACAACCTGTACCGTAAGCAGTTGCTTCTTAATCGTAAAATACTTGCACAAATAGCTATATTAAATAGGAATTGTCTTTATATGATTTCCAAAGCGATTTATTAAAAAAAATATTAATAAAGAAAAAGAATAAGTGAATCGGAAGGAATCCACCGGAATACTTTAAATGGAGTTTCCTCGAGAATAAACTCGGAGAGGGTGGAATAGAAATTAGTACGAAAAAAGATGATGATAAGGTCATCAAAACAAAAAGAGCAAAAAAAAGGATTTTCCTTTCCCGACTCGATTCTTTTATTTTTATTATTCTTACAACATTACAAGGGAATTTCAGTTTGTTTGATTTTCGGATTTTTCGAATAAAACATCAACCTACGCTTGAGTTCGGATTTGAATTTTGATTCAATTGAAAATGGAAGGATAAGCACACTTTTTTTTTATTTAGTTCTAGTTCTAAGACCTCTAGTTCTAGCGACCGATTCCCCTCTTTCAAATTGTTTCTGATTATTAAGAAAGGGTAACAAAGATAAAATACGAGCTCGTTTTATAGCAATAGTAATTAATCGTTGTTGTTTTAAAGTCAATCTATTTACTCGCCTAGATAATATCTTTCCTTGTTCACTAATAAATCGACTAATTAAACTCATGTTTCTATAATCAATTCGATCCCCCGATTGGATCGGGGGCAAACGCCTACGAAAAGATCGCTTGGATTTATCCATAATTTGTTTATTCCTTATCTCTAAAAATAAAAATCCTATCCTTATCCATATTTCTAATTCTTAAATTTTAAAATCTAATTTAGTCCTATTTAGATCGGACCAAATTATGGAATTTATAAGATTTGCTTTGTTTATTCATTATTCTAGATTTATGTATATGTAATAAATAATTATATAGAAAAAAAAAGAATAATCTATTCTATGTACTAATAGTGGCATTACATATAACTAATTCTATACCTAAAGTAAGTCATATTTTAATATTCCTTGAGAGAGCGGTAACATATGACATACAGGCACTCGATTTGATCTATTTCTTTATCTCCCCGTGAGTTGTATGTTTGTAACAATAGGGACAGAATTTCCTCAATTCCAATCGACTGGGCGTATTGTGTCGATTTTTTTGAGTAATATATCGGGAAATGCCCGTTGATTCTTTATTAATACCGTTTCGAACACAATTGGTGCATTCCAAAATAATCGTTACTCGGACATCTTTACTCTTAGCCATGAACCCCCTTTAGGTTTTAATCCACCCCACCCTATCCTATTGATTTTAGGGTCAAAAACAAATAAGAAAAAAAAAGTTGCTAACTAAAAATCAAATTAGGAATGATTTCGTAGTAATAAATTGAAATCTATAAAAAAAGATTATAGTAAATAATAAGTAATACAATGATTTCTAATTTTTTTAGATTTAGAATCAGAATAATTTAGAATAGAATCACAGTGGAGTATTTAATTGAAGCCCTTTTGTAGTGTAGAATATTTGATAGATGTTGCCTTAGCCGCATTTCCGTTTTTCCTCGACTAGTAATTTAATTGGAGCCTGAACCCCGAATTTCGGTGCGGTTGAATCTACTATCCCTTATTCTAAAAAGCGAAAAAAAAAGGGGGGGGATCAGATATTTGATTGTATCTCTAATCTCCTTCACCCCGTCCCACGCCAATAAATAAAATAAAATAACTAGAATGAAAAAAAAGGAAATGTTAACGCATCCGGGAATAAACGATTGATCTCTATCAATAAACCTGCTAAAGAACCAAACCATAGAGTACTTAGTACTGGTGCTACGGAAAGATATGTTTTTAGATCTCGCATTTAAAACCCCCTTTTTATTGTATTACAATATGGTACTAGATATATAATCAGATGAATATGTAGTTAAGGACCACTTCTTTTTATCTTATCTATTTGGATGCGAAATCCCTAATCCAAATTAAAATGGACAATTATTTGATAGATAAGATTTTCATTTTCTTAAAACAGAAAAATATGTAACTTTCCACCCAAGAATTTCCACAAAAAAGATTAATTTATTAATAAATTAATTTGTTATAGGGTCCTTATATAATATGAGATAAAAAAGGGGAAGTAGCAAGAAAAATTGATATAGAATATCAATATAGGAATTCAAAGTGTGGAAAACAAGACAGGGATTCTCTATAATGACACTGTAAACCAATTGAAAGGGATGTAGCGCAGCTTGGTAGCGCGTTTGTTTTGGGTACAAAATGTCACGGGTTCAAATCCTGTCATCCCTACCTATTACTTCTCCTTTGAGCAGTAACGAAGGAGCAATTTTAGATCAATTAAAATTGAGCATACAGAATCTTTAATACTATTATTCTATATCATATATAATAGTATAGATCATATATAATAGTATAATAGTATAGGTGTGCAAGATATCCTTTATATATATAAAAGAATCCTCCCCTTTCTATTACAGCCTTATCTTATTGTGATAAGAAAGCGCTCTTAGTTCAGTTCGGTAGAACGTGGGTCTCCAAAACCCAATGTCGTAGGTTCAAATCCTACAGAGCGTGATTCTGCTCTTGTTAGGTAGAAAATCAATGACACCAAACCAAAATTGAAATAAAAAAATTCAATAGCAATCTGACTTGACCTCCCCTAGATTCAATTAAATTAATTAATAAAGAGGGGGGGTGAGTCAAAAAAAAAAAAAAAGGAAAGAGATATTAATTAATCAAAGGTCCAACTGATCGCCACGTCTATATTGTAAATATGCAGTCACGAATAATCCAGCCAAAGTAATGGGAATTAGACCTAAGACGATTCCAAATAGAAAAACTTCAATCATTTTGATTTTTTTTTGAAAGGGAAAAAGAGAGGTAATATCTATCCATAAATGTGAATCCGTATTGCCCATGAATCTCAATGACGGATAATTAGAATTGATAGTTAGCGCAGTAAAGAACTATAGAATCTATGCAATAGTAAATAAGAATCTGTTTTTATAAATTGTTCGTTCATTCAAATTCAATAAATTTTCAAATAAGTCGTATCTTACTCAGACCAATAAATAAAGCTGAGGTTATAGTTAAAGCCACTACTAAAAAACCGAAATAACTAG